TCAAGAAAAAAGCCTATCCTGCGTATGGTTTATATTTTTTGTATTTCTTATTTTTTTTATAAAATAATATAGATAATGGCGGTTGTAATGAATGATTCATGAATATAAATGAAGAATCCAAAAATTCTATGCAATTCTGAGAAACGAAAAGATCCCTCGGATTTAATCATACCATTCCATTATATTGACAATTTCAAAAAACTGTTCATACTATGATCATAGTATGGTCGCGGTTGGGTAAGTAGGCCCCCATCGTCTAGTGGTTCAGGACTTCTCTCTTTCAAGGAGGCAGCGGGGATTCGACTTCCCCTGGGGGTAGGGTACTACGAAAGGAAGTTGATCATGGATTACCAATAAGCCTAAAATTTCTTCTTCCTGGGTCGATGCCCGAGCGGTTAATGGGGACGGACTGTAAATTCGTTGGCAATATGTCTACGCTGGTTCAAATCCAGCTCGGCCCAATAATTTCATTCGCCAATCTACCATGAGGTGCTATAACTCCCTTGTCCTTCAGAAATACCTGATACGGAGATAAAAAAAGAATCAAATTTTCTGCTAGATCCCTTATTTCCCTGGGATTGTAGTTCAATTGGTCAGAGCACCGCCCTGTCAAGGCGGAAGCTGCGGGTTCGAGCCCCGTCAGTCCCGACGGATCCAATAAATGCATCAATTCATCTCTCCCCTTTTATGGGGCCGGGGGCAGAATTTCATTCCCAAAGAGGGGGGGTCCTTCTTTCGTTTTTCTTTCCTTTTGGTAGGAGAAAGAAAGACATTTGCGGGTGGATTAGTCCAATTATTGGTAGCATTTTCTATTTCAGTATTCCAAGAAATACGGGGTCTGGTTTTTCGATTGCTTCCGATCCGTGGAATAGAGTACTATAGGTTTTTGGGGTGCACATACATACACAAACGGAATTCCCCTGGTAGAATCCTTTGCCAGATTCAAAAATTTCTCTTTCTGGTTCCGTTTTTGTGTAACCTCAATTACTAATTAATTTGAAGTTAAAAAAAAGATGTTAAAAAAAAGATTTAACTCAAATTGCACACGGAGCTTTTTATTTTGATATATATTTAATATATATATGTCCCAGCACTAATAATCTAATCTACGGAAGGAAGATAAAAGACAGATCAATCAAAGATCCTACTCCTCTTAGCATTAGCAAGGGAATGAATCATTTTTTTTTCTTTTATTGTTTGTTTGGATTTGTAACTATCTAATTAATGGAAGTGGAAGGGCAATCTGATGATACTTCATCAGATTATTGTACAAGGAAGGAAGACGTAAGGTAGGTTATAGAAAAAAAGAAGGGAAACGAATGATAAATAAAGGAATTTTGGATGGGGTCAGGAATCCAAGTTTGAATTCGGTATGGATAAAAGAACTTCCTATGTTATACTATTCAATTCTCGACAACGAATTGATTTGATAGCTCCGATATTGTTATTCATGATATTGATCCGATTCAAGATCATCGAGAGGTAATTCATTCATTGAATTTACAGACAAAAGATTTATCATCTCTATGGGATTAAATCCCGAGTTATTGTGAAGTAAAAAAAACGATGAGATTATGGAAGTAAATATTCTTGCATTTATTGCTACAGCACTATTCATTCTAGTTCCTACCGCTTTTCTACTTATTATTTACGTAAAAACAGTCAGTCAAAATGATTAATTAGTTATTAATAAATTTGAATGAAACTTAACTTCTGAGTTCTTATCAAAAATTGACGAAATCAAATGAAAAGGATTCCAATTTCGCGTCTTAAATGACCGGACTCTAATTGGTAGTATTCTATGAGATCCGATAGTATGGTAAGAAAGAAATATATGAATCTTTCTTTCTACCATACTATCTAGCTTTTAGTGTTATTGTAGTGTATTAAAGTTCTACAATGTAGAAAGTTATACTCTAGTATAAAGATAGAGGCTGATCCTAATATAGATCAATCTACAATATTATCTTCATATTTATGGATTCCTAATTTTATCAATTCCACATATGGAATTGACCTATCACCCAATTCTAGTTATTTGCTACATCTATTTGTTCCGATCAATCTGAAATAATCGCCTTGCTCTTATGTCTTATGGTTCGAATTACTAGATTTTTTATGATTTCCAATCCGAATCTCGGTATCTATCGAAAGAATTAAATCAATGAAGGAAAAGAGATATGGGCTAATAAAATTACGTAGTAATCTTTTTTTTAGTATTCCGCAGAAGAAGTGCCCGTGGAATTCCTGTCAATGGTTCAATCAATTACTTCTTCGGATTTCGAAAAGGAAGAATAAACCTCACAGATTTTAAGGCCTGAACCATTATATTAAACGAGTCGATAAAGTAAAGCATAAATAAAATCTAATTTAGAAAATTAGAAAACAGGCGGTAAATGCACAATATGTGACTCGCCTGAGGTAAGATCTTATTATGCATTGCATAGTATCTCGTTAGACAACCACTATACTATGTATATATCGTTTCTCATAGAAAGTG